ATGCGATGAGTATTTTCTACAAACCACAAAGACATTGGGACTCTTTACTTTTTATTCGGAATTTGGTCCGGTTTAGTCGGAACATCTCTTAGTTTATTAATTCGAACAGAATTAAGACAACCTGGAACTCTTTTAGGAGATGACCAATTATATAATGTAATTGTTACAGCTCACGCCTTTGTTATGATTTTCTTCCTAGTAATACCAATCATGATTGGAGGCTTTGGTAATTGACTCTTGCCCCTTATATTAGGAGCACCAGATATAGCCTTCCCTCGACTAAACAACATAAGATTCTGACTTCTACCCCCATCCTTAATGTTACTACTATCTTCCGCCGCAGTCGAAAGAGGAGCAGGAACTGGATGAACAGTATACCCCCCATTATCAGATAACTTAGCTCATGCTGGACCATCAGTAGATTTAGCAATTTTTTCACTACACTTAGCTGGAGTATCGTCAATCTTAGGAGCATTAAACTTCATCACCACTATTATTAATATGCGATGAAAAGGCCTTCAATTAGAGCGCATACCTTTATTTGTGTGGTCTGTAAAAATTACAGCAATCCTCTTACTTCTATCACTACCTGTCTTAGCAGGGGCCATCACTATGTTACTAACAGACCGTAACCTCAATACTTCATTTTTCGATCCAGCTGGAGGAGGAGATCCAATTCTTTATCAACACTTATTCTGATTTTTTGGTCACCCAGAAGTGTATATTCTAATCTTACCCGGATTTGGGATTATTTCACACATCGTGACACACTACTCTACAAAAAAAAGAACCTTTGGAGCACTAGGAATAGTATATGCAATACTCTCTATCGGCTTACTGGGCTTTATTGTCTGAGCCCACCATATGTTTACTGTCGGTATGGACGTTGATACCCGAGCATACTTTACGGCAGCAACAATAATTATTGCCGTACCTACAGGAATTAAGGTATTTAGGTGATTGGCTACTATTCACGGATCAGTAGTTGAGTTTTCTGCTCCCATAATATGAGCATTAGGATTTATCTTCCTATTTACAGTAGGTGGTCTCACAGGAATTGTTCTATCAAACTCTTCCCTAGATATTATGCTTCATGACACCTATTACGTAGTTGCTCATTTCCATTACGTCCTATCTATAGGGGCAGTCTTCGCTCTTTTTGCAGGATTTAATCACTGATATCCCCTAATTACCGGGGTAACACTACATCCGACTTGAACCAAAGCACACTTTTTACTTATATTCGCAGGAGTGAATATTACCTTCTTCCCACAACACTTCTTGGGCTTAAGAGGCATGCCACGACGATATTCAGACTACCCTGATCAATACACCAAATGAAATATTGTCTCATCTATGGGCTCCTTTATTTCATTTGTAGCTGTTATAATCTTCATCTTCATTGTTTGAGAAAGCTTAACCTCCCAGCGAAGGGTAGTTTGAACTAACCACTTTAACACTTCCTTAGAGTGAAGCAATCGACTACCAGCCGATTTCCATAACTTATCAGAAACAGGAGCTCTTACATTATAGAAATGGCCTTATGAGGACAAATAAAGTTCCAAGACGCATCTTCACCACTAATAGAGCAATTAATCTTATTTCACGACCATGCCATATTCGTATTAGTAATAATCACAGCCTTAGTAGGATATATTTCTTCCACATTAATTACCAATAAAACTAACTCACGGATAATCCTTGAAGGTCAAAAGGTGGAAACTATCTGAACTATCGTCCCCGCAATTATTCTTATTTTCCTAGCTCTTCCATCTCTACGATTACTTTATCTGTTAGATGAAGTAAACGACCCGTTACTATCTATTAAAGTAGTTGGACATCAATGATATTGAAGTTACGAGTATTCAGATTTCCTTAATGTTGAATTCGACTCTTACATAATCCCAACGAACGAACTACAAGATGGTGCCTATCGCCTACTAGAGGTCGACAATCGTCTTATTGTCCCCATAAAAACTAACATTCGCGCTCTTGTCTCTTCGGCAGATGTTCTTCATGCTTGAACTATCCCTTCAATAGGAATTAAATTAGACGCTGTTCCGGGTCGACTAAATCAAGTTAGGTTTTTATCACAACGACCAGGAGTTTTTTACGGACAGTGCAGAGAGATCTGCGGAGCAAACCACTCATTCATACCTATTGCAATAGAATCTGTAAATATCCCAAGATTCTTATTGTGGTTATCAAAAAACATTTAAAAAATGAGTTATGAATTAACGTAGGACCGTCACTCCTAAGTCATCACAGAAGTGATATTTTTTAGATGCCTCAACTCTCCCCCCTTAATTGACTACTAATTATGTCCCTCTTTTGATTTGGCTTAATCACATTGAGCATTATTATTTTTTGGACAAAGACAAAACCATTCAGCTACAAACACCACCACACTCCTTCCCTACCTCCCCACTATAAGTGATGATAATCTAACTACTATTTTCATTATACATATTAGTTTACATCAACCTCCTCAGCACCTTCAACGCTGCGCTCTCATAAGCTAAATAAGTTATTAAGAAAGCTCACTACTTATTCCTAGAGCTTAAATCTATCGTACTATTCTACCATCTTAATTTTGGGTAGGTTAATTTAATCCTATCCATCGATCCTAAATCGATTACACTCATCTGCCAACCCAAATCAACACACTTAATTCAAATCTTAAACACATATTTAATTCTACTGGTCCTTTCGTACTAAGTAGAATCCACAACAAAATATGGGAGATAGAAGCCAACCTGGCTCGCGCCGGTCTGAACTCAGATCATGTAAGGTTATTAATGGTCGAACAGACCAACCATTAAGAGCTTCTTCACCCTTAGGACACCTTAATCCAACATCGAGGTCGCAATCTCTTTCTTCGATATGAACTCTTCAAAAGAATTACGCTGTTATCCCTATGGTAACTACCGAATAACCTATATTACAGGTTCGTTGATAACAAATTCTTTACATTACAAGGAGGTTACTTTATACTCCTCGGTCGCCCCAACCAACATACTTAGAAGTAATGACCATCATATAAATCTTAGGCTCCCACTAACATAAATATTTAAAGCTCAATAGGGTCTTCTTGTCTTCCCACAAAATTTAGGCCTCTTCACCTAAAGGTTAAATTCTACTAAATATAGTTGAGACAGTATATTTCACGTCAAGCCATTCATACTAGCCTCCAATTAAAAGGCAAATTATTATGCTACCTTAGTACGGTCAGTGTACCGCAGCCATTTAAACTCACTCAGTGGGCAGGCCCGACTCCCAATCTTTATTCTACGAGGAGACATGTTTTGTTAAACAGGCGGAATTAATATTTGCCGAATTCCTTAACTACATTTAATTAACACCTAATCATCAATTGCTCCTTCCTTTAACTATTCACGAAACCAATATCCAATTTTAATACTCATGTAAGCATTATATTTACCCTCCCAAAAATTTTAGGATATTTACCACCACATCTCGGATATTCCCACATATAAATTTTACTTACCACCGAAATGGTTAATAACAACCTCACTTAAAGCTGGGCACTTTCATCCCTACTCTTAACTATTATACATCTCTCTTATCCAACTTAACCCAAAAGCTTCACCCTTAGGGCCCCTAATTTAACCTAATTACCACCCCACTTCATAAAGGTCGCAAAAAGTCACTTTACCTACCACATAGGTTTAGCAGTAAACCAGCTACCTTAAAATACGATTAGCATTTCACAACTACTACAACCTTTACTGTAATCTTTCCACATTACCCTCCTGCTGTAGTAGCTCATTTTAAATCGGGAACTTTAACCTAATTAAAAACATATAACTCACCCATAATACAAAAGGTACGCCTTCTCATAGCTACTTCCTTACTGTTTCTTGTCCTTCCTTCTCAGTACTTATCCACCACATCATAAATTCACACCAGTTACTTCTTCATCCAAAACTTTTACACCAAAAGATTACTATCTCTTCACTCACATAGAATTAACCATTATGAAAAGAGTAATATTTACTATTAACCAAGCGTAAAAAGGTCACATTTACTTATGCTACTTCTCACTCCCAGAAGCAGGTTCCCCTACCTCTACTATGTTACGACTTATCTCACCTACTTTCCTCCAGCGAGAGCGACGGGCGATATGTGCATATCTTAGTGCTCAATTCACCAATCCACACTACTGTTTGAAATTACTATCAAGTCCTCCTTCAAAGAGAAATTGCAACCTCCTATCCGTAATTCTAAAATAAAAATTGTAGCCCACCTACCCTTCTATATAAGCCGCATCTTGACCTGATGTAACAATTACGAATTTTCCTGTTCTTCTCACCTTTCTTAAAAAAAAACAAATACGACGGCGATATACGAGCTGGTCAAACAAAAAGAAGTTAATATACACGAGGACTATCAATTATGTGGCAGGCTCCCCTGAAAAGCCCTAAAATACCGCCAAGTTCTTTAGATTTTAAGCATAACGCTCGTAATGCCTAGGTAGTCTCAACATTTTACCTTTAATAATAAGGGGGTATCTAATCCCCGTTTCCTCAAAAACCATCAAGGCTTCAGTTAATAGGGCCATACCTTAGTCCTACATAACTCCAGATTTTACCCCTCCTTAAGTAATCCCCTGCCCATTAAAACTTAACACCTAACCCTCTTTTACCGCCTAAGATTAGCTCAGACTCCCTGTTTAACCGCAGATGCTGGCACAGTAATTAACCAGTCTTTTTTGACAATACTATATAAAACTTTCACTCATTGTATAAAACTTACTACTGAAAAGAGGGTCCAAATTCCTAAATATTATCACTATTTAACACTAACTTAACCCCTTTTAAATACCTTTAAGATACTCAAAAGAAAGTAAGTTAATTACTCACCACTCGCACGTCTGACATGTATGTTTAAAGCCACCGCTAACCCCTTACCAACCAGAACCAAATTGTTAGCAAGAAATTGAAACAAATTATTTTTGGGGTATGAACCCACTAGCTTACATTAGCTTACCTTACTGCTAAGCTTACACCACTAAGTACCTATGAACTTGCAATTCATCGTTCTATTCAAACTCCTAAGCCTTATGAGAGGGTTCATACACCCATTAAATGAATCTACAATTCAACACCTAAAAATCAGCCATCTCACACAAGACCTACGCTTTCGACATATCATAAGTTTTGAAGACTAATAGTTTACATTAACCTAAGATCTTGTGAGAGAGGGTCCGAACCCTCACTTAAAAACCCAAATCTTCTCGTGCACTCCACACCACCCCACATAACTAACATCCTACTCTACCAAAACAAGTAAGAATGTCCCCAACAACTCACAACTTACACAAAGTTTTCGGCTCTACCTTGACACCTACACTTTTAACATACACCTAAATATGGTGCCAACTGATAATCACCTTATGCCACTTGCTCCCTCACATATCTAACATATATTAAACTAGGTACTAACCGGTAATCACTCTATACACTATTTACTCATACTATTAACATATACTAGATTAGGGTACTAACCGGTAATCACTCTATACACTATTTACTCATACTATTAACATATACTAGATTAGGGTACTAACCGGTAATCACTCTACATACTGTTTACTTATTCTTATTACTCATATGGACACAATCTACACATCTCGTTCTATACACATGTGTTCCACCCTATATACTATCTATATATCCACTCTATACTTACCTTTCTTTCATTCATTCATTCATATCTATATTCCTTCTTATTCTATATTCTATTCCTATTCTTCCATTTCTCGCATCCTATATACATCTAGCCCAATGTGGGCTATGCGCATTCTCTAGATATTTGGGCCCCCAATACCCTTATATCTACTCTAAACAATTTTAGACCTAATGCTTGGAAGGCACCTATACTCATTATACTAAAAAGAACAACCTCGCCCCATCCTAGTTCATTATGTGCCCTACCTTTAATCTTCTTTGTCCCTCCGGCAGCCCAATAACAAAAATACAAAACAACCCTCCCCACATATGCTATCTGACATCTTCTCAACCTTTGATGACCATAACAGAGTTTTTCTTTCTTCTTACTGGGTCCTTTGGCTCACCTCCCTCTACGTGATTATCTTCTACTCCTCCTCCTTGTGATTACCTCCAACCCGCCCAAACATCCTACTATCCCTCCCCAAATCTATTATACTTTCCCAAATCAAACGTACCTTCGGACAAAACTTATTAGGAATGTCCTTAATCCTCCCATCCTTATTTCTATTCCTAATCCTCCTAAACCTTCTTGGACTTCTCCCATACGTTTTTAGCCCAACAGCACACCTAGCCATAACCGCCTCTCTCGCCGTCCCCTTGTGACTCTCCATAATTCTATCTTCCTACACCTTTAATCCTCACCAAACATTTTCACACCTCTTGCCCACTGGCACTCCCGCCCCTCTATCACCCTTCCTATCCATTATTGAAGGCGTAAGCATCACAGTTCGCCCTCTCACTTTATCTGTACGCTTAGCAGCTAACATAGGAGCTGGGCACATCATCTTAGGCCTTATTGGTAACTACCTTAGCTCCTGAGCCTTCACGCTCTCTACCACAATCGTATTAATTGTTCTCATAATCCAAGTTGGATATTTCCTATTTGAAGTAGGCGTCAGTCTTATTCAAGGATATATCTTCAGCCTTCTCCTCTCCCTATACTCAGATGATCATGCTAATTAGATAACCTTACCTTTAAAACAATTCTAAATAAAAACAACACCAATCCCAACCAACAAAACAAAAAGTATGTACCCAACCAACATCTTATTTACTCATACCTCACAAGCAGACCTCACAACCTTCAACGCTCCCAACACCCCTTGCCCCCCAACAATCTCATTCCAACCTTGGTCCACTCCTTTCAAAACACTATGCCCCATCCCCAATCCCCACCTAATTAAGGGTACAACCCTTAAGCTCCTCAAAAACCACATTCTAGAAGAAAACCACAAAACCGCACCCCCATACCTAATCCTCCTACCACTACCCAAAACCCCAACAAGACACAACCAAAACCTAACCCCCACCAATACCAAAATACCCCCCTTAACCCAAAACCTCACAACAAAGTGCTCACCTAAACTAAAAAACCTTCTCTGAAAAATACAACCCCTTCACAAAGCCCCCCTACACAAAACAATCATCGGAGTAGTAGATACCCTATTTTCATCCCTAATTCCACTAAAACTCTCCATCCCTCTCCCCCACAAAATATTAAAAGATAAACGAACCGTATACAAAACAGTCAAAAACCTCGCAACCACCCCCATACCTACCATCACCACCCCCCTAGGACCAACAAGCAAAGCCTCCAAAATCAAATCCTTAGAATAAAACCCACTCAAGAAAGGCACACCACACAACGAAAGATTAGCCACATTTAAACATCCCACAGTCAAAGGTATGGCCGCACCTACCCCCCCAATCAAGCGCATATCTTGTTTACCCCCCAAAACATGAATAATCTCCCCAGCCCTCAAAAAAAGAAGAGCCTTAAACAAAGCATGGGTATATAAATGAAACAAAGCCACATAAGGCATACCCATCCCCAAAGCTAACATCATTATCCCAAGCTGACTTAAAGTAGACAAAGCAATCACTTTTTTCATATCCCACTCAAACACCGCAGAATACCCCGCCATCATTATTGTCACCACAGAAACAAACACTAAAAAACTATTAAAAAATTCATAACAACACAAAAAGGGATAAAACCGAATTAAAATAAAAACCCCCGCAGTCACAAGAGTAGAAGAATGAACCAACGCAGAAACAGGAGTAGGCGCAGCCATCGCAGCTGGGAGTCACCTAGAAAAAGGTATTTGAGCCCTCTTAGTTATTCCAGCAACAACAACCATCAAACACACCAACCACCCTCCAGCACAAACCCAAAACCCCAAAAAATTCCAATGCCCCATCCTAAATATAATCACAATAGAAAACAAAAGGAGAGTATCCCCCACACGATTTATTAACCCAGTAATTATTCCCGCACCCAACGACTTACGATTCTGATAATAAATAACCAAACAAAATGAAACCAACCCCAACCCATCTCACCCCAACAACAAAGCCGGAAGCCTACAAATAAACACCAACAAATTCATAGATAACACAAAAAGCATCACTAACCAAACAAAACGTCCCAAATGTTCATCCCCCCTCATATACCTAGATGAAAACCGAAGCACACACATAGAAATCAAACACACAACCCTCCTAAATCTCGTTCCAACCCAATCAAACACCAACCTAAAATCACCAACCACCCTCTCACCCTCAACCAACTCAACCACCACCAATCACCCCTCACACCCAAATCCCAAAAAAACAGCAAAAACGAACATCCTCACCCTCATACCCCCCAAAAACAACGAAGCAAAATTACTAGCCTTCAAATAAAACTTCAAATCAACAAACACTATGAAATGGTCATCCCTTCGCCAACACCACAACTTGACATTTTACACATAAACTAATTCCACTAATACCACCAATACAATCCCCCACACCCAACTACATACCCCACCAAAGGAAAAAGATGAAGCAACAACAACAAATACTCCCCTCCCCTTCCACTTCCTCCTATACAAACATACTCAGCCATCTCTCCATGCTGGGTACTAACATACAGCAATAAGTTATATACTCCCCCCAAAAACCTCAATAATACAATAAAACCTCCCGCAAATAATCTATACCCCCCCATCGAAATATACAACATCAGCTCCCTAATCAAATTTACAGATGGAGGCCCAGCCATATTAAAGACACAAACCAAAATACAGTAAGCACAAACCACAGGACTAACAGTTAAGCCTCCCTTAACCAAATACAACCTACGAGTTTTAACCCTCTGATATATCATATTAGCCAAACAAAAAAGACCAGAAGAACACAACCCATGTGCCAACATTATTATTAAAGCCCCCTGCCACCCCCACCAAAACCCAGACAAACAACCAGCAAGCATCACCCCCATATGCCCAATAGACGAATAAGCAATAAGCCTCTTAACATCCCTTTGACGAATACAAACCAACGATGTTAGCACACCCCCCCACAAACAAACAACAAATAACCACCCCCCACTCCACCCCACACCTTTCAACAAAACAGCTAACACCCGCAAAACTCCGTACCCTCCTAATTTAAGTAACACCCCTGCCAAAATTATTGATCCTGCAATTGGAGCCTCCACATGAGCCTTAGGCAACCAGACATGAACCAAAAAAACCGGAAGCTTCACCAAAAACGCCCCCAAAAAAACAAAACACCAAAAAACTCCCCACCCCTCCACTACTCCAACCAAACTGTACTCAACAACCACCATCCTCAATCTCCCCTCCCACCTCCAAACACACATCAACCCAGCCAATAAAAATAAAGAAAATGTCACAGTATACATCACCAAATACACCCCTGCCTGCAACCGCTCAGGCTGATATCCCCACCCTAAAATCAACCCCAACGTAGGTAGCAATGACAACTCAAAAAAAACATAAAACCAAACAAACCTAGAACAACAAAAACAAACAAGCAACACCAAACACAACAAATTAACCAAACCACAAAATACCTTCTCCCCCCCACCTCCTTTAACCCTCCTCTCCCTCGCCAAATACATTAACACCCTAACCCACAACCTCAATAACAAAAGAGGTCCCCTTAAACCATCAATAACCATACAACCACCAAACACCCTCCTTTCTCCCCCCCTAAAGCTCGCCAACAAATAAATACTCCCTAAAAACAAACCCCCCTTACTCACCTCCCACACCTCCTTGTCTACTAAAGCCAACACCCCTCCCAACGCAAAAACACAACCTAACACTTATACAACCTCAAGCCCCCTACGTAATCACTACCGTGCCCACGAATACAAGACACCAACAAACCCACCCCCAACCTTGCCCCACACCCACTAAAAGCTAACAACACTCCCACCAAACACGCCTCCCCTCTACCCACTAACAAACAAAACCCACAATAAACCCTAATCATCATTACCTCAAAACCCAACAACACATTTAAAATATGTTTAAACCTCATTACCACCACAAAAACCCCAAAACATATCCTACAAAATACAACAAAACCAACGAATATAACAAAACCATTTCTAACTATCTAAACCATTAAGCGACTCGAACACCTCCACATCTGCTTTCAAAACAAACCCTAACCTTTAGTAATGGCTATCCCAACAAAACAACACTAATGTACCTCAACAAAGGACGCACCAAATACAACAAAAAATACAAAACTCTCACTACCTGCCCAACCATATCATACGGAGCCTCCACAGGACACCCCCCAATTCATGTCAACAACAAAAACACCCTCACCAACCTCCAAAAAAACCACTGATCTAACAACTTAAAAGAAGCCCTTTTCACGCCCACATGCACCATTGGAACAACAAACAAAACAAACACCGACATCCCCAAAGCAACCACCCCCCCCAACTTATTAGGAATAGACCGAAGAATAGCATAAGCAAACAAAAAATACCACTCCGGTTGAATGTGTACTGGAGTTACTAAAGGATTCGCAGGAGTAAAATTATCAGGATCTCCCAACAAATAAGGAAACATAAGCCTCATTTCCACCAAAAAGAAAACAAAAACAAAAAACCCAAACAAATCCTTCACAGTATAATAAACATGAAACCTCACCTTTTCCCCATCGCTATTAACCCCCAAAGGATTATTAGAACCTCTCTCATGCAAAAACAACAAATGAGCCACCCTTCCCCCCATCAACACAAAAGGAAGTAGAAAGTGCAACGAATAGAACCGAACCAGCGTAGCATTATCAACCGAAAACCCTCCCCACACCCACTCAACTATCATCTTCCCAACATACGGCAAAGCTGACAACAAGTTAGTAATCACAGTAGCCCCTCAAAAAGACATTTGACCTCAAGGAAGCACATACCCAACAAAAGCCGTTCCCATAACCAACAACAACAACAACACCCCAATATTTCACGTCTCCAAAAACAAATAAGACCCATAATACAACCCACGACCAATATGAAAATACAAACAAATAAAAAAAAAAGAAGCCCCATTAGCATGTAATGCCCGAAACATTCAACCCATATTTACCTCCCGACAAACATGTGCCACAGACCTAAAAGCCTCACTAACCCTCCCACTATAATGCATAGAAAGCACCAAACCACTAACCACCTGAATCACCAAACCCAACCCCAATAAAGAACCAAAATTCCACCAACTAGACAAATTCACAGGAGCAGGTAAATCCACCAAAGCCCCATTAACTACTTTAAAAACCGGATGTCTTTTTCGAATAGACCTAAGCATAATACAAACTAAAAGGCCGCAGAGGCCCATCACAACGATAACAAATCTTAACCACCCCAACCAACACAACCAAAAGCAATGCCCCCAAACCAACATACCCCCACACCATCGACTTCTCCATAATACCTCCCCCTCTACTCCCCACCAAGGACACAAATCCCCTATCCCCAAAATAACCCACAACCCTAGCATAAGATCTCTTCCCTAAACTTATCCAATAAGCCCCTCTCCCTAACAACACCAAAAAACATCCCACCACCCCTATGCCCCCCACAAACATTAAATTAGACGCCAAACTAGCCACATAAATAAACATAACCAACAACCCCCCAACATAAACCATAAAAAGCATATACCCATACCAACATCTCACCGACCTCCCAATAAAAAAACTAGACACCACCCTCATCAACACAACCATAACCCCCAACCTCAAAGGCTGAAAAACCACCAAAACCCCAAACATCACACCAACAAGTATACAAAACACCACTATTAACCTCATATTCAGAAGATAAGGCCTCCCTCAATCACTAATTTCCAATATTAAAATTTTACATAAACTACCTTCTGCGCCCTTAGCCCCACCCCATCACCCTCACCCTTACCCCAACAACCAAACAAACCACCCCCAAAATACAAACTAAAAAAACCTTTCAAATCAAATATATCAACAAATCATACCGATACCGCGGATAACTAGCACGCACCCAAACATACAAAAAAGAAAACAACATTACCACCCAAAAAAAAACAAACCCACTCACAAAAAACCTCCCCCAAAACAACAACGCCCTTATTAATCTCATAAACAAAATATTAGCATACTCAGCCATAAATAACACCGCAAAACCCACACCCCCATACTCAATATTAAACCCAGAAACCAACTCTGATTCCCCCTCAGCAAAATCAAAAGGAGCCCGATACGTCTCAGCGACACAACACACAAACCACATCAAAAACACCGCCGGAATTATCAACCCTGAAGACAAACAACCTTGTCCATCACACAAATCATAAAACCTATAAGAATAATATATAAAAACCGGACATAATAAAATCAAAGCCATCCCTACCTCATACGAAATGATTTGAGCAACAGCACGCAAAGCCCCCAACAAAGCATATTTAGAATTAGAACACCAACCAGACCCCAACACTGAATAAACCCCCACCCTAGACACACACAAAAAAAAACAAACCCCCAAACAAAACCTCCCAAAGCTATACACCCCCACATACAATGCCCAAAAAATCAAGGCTAAAAACAACCCCAAACCAGGAAATAAATAAAAAAACCAACTATTAGACTGAACCGGACTTAACAGCTCCTTAGAAAACAATTTAACCGCATCAGCTAAAGGCTGAGGAAGTCCCCCCACCCCCACCTTATTAGGTCCCTTACGCATCTGAAAATACCCCAACCCCTTTCGTTCAAACAAAGTAAAAAAAGCAACACCCAACAACACACATACACAAGTAACCAACACACACAAAACTCTAACCATTACCTTATCCTCACCATCACATAAACCCTCTAACCCAGGTGTCACATTACACTCCCTTAAACTGAAACTTTAACGTGCAAACACATACACCACTAGGCCCCAACCTCACCCCCATAAGCTTCCAACAGCTAATTTTCCTTCCAACCCAAAAAAAAAAAAAAAAAAACATAACAAAACTATAAATCTATAAACTATTCTCTCAATGATCCGAAATCCCTTTCATTTAGTGGAGTTTAGCCCCTGGCCCCTCACAGGGGCCACAGGCGCCCTGCTCTTGGCCTCCGGCCTAGCGCTTTGATTACATCTTCATAATAGTGTCCTACTCACCATAGGCTTACTTCTAACTATCGTCACAATATTGCAATGATGACGAGATGTCGTACGTGAAAGAACTTTTCAAGGGTTCCACACATCCAACGTCTCCTCTGGATTGCGCTGAGGCATAATTTTATTCATCATTTCAGAAGTCTGTTTCTTTTTTGCCTTCTTTTGAGCCTACTTCCATTCAAGTTTGGCACCATCTCCAGAGCTCGGAGGATCATGGCCCCCAATTGGAGTTACCCCCCTTAATCCTTTTGAAGTTCCTTTACTAAACACCGCAGTTCTATTGGGCTCAGGAGTCACAGTTACATGAGCTCACCACTCGCTCATGGAAGGAAACCTAAAAGAAGCTAACCAAGGTCTATTTTTTACCTCCGTACTAGGAGTGTACTTCACCTTTCTACAAGTAGGGGAGTACCAAGAAACCCCATTTACTATCTCAGATAGCGCATACGGCTCCACCTTTTTTGTAGCAACGGGCTTTCACGGACTCCACGTACTAATCGGCTCCACCTTCTTAATAGTCTGCTTACTACGAACAGCGTCACAACACTTCTCGTCCTCCCACCATTTCGGGTTTGAAGCAGCTGCATGATACTGACATTTTGTAGACGTTGTCTGATTGTTCCTATACACCTGTGTATATTGATGAGGATCTTAGTTTAAGGTAACTTAATTCATAGTGTTAAACTTTTAATTTAAAAATGGTCGTACAACCCCTTGGCTTTATACTTTAAGAGCTAGAAGCCCTGATTTGCATTTAGGTAGTAGGATCACCCTTAAAGCCCTTTACATACGAGGTAGAATTAAAGTGAAGTATCACATGCGGTTTCGACCCGTAAGTTGGAAACCTATTCCTAATTCCTTTAACCTATTCCTTCACTTCACTCTCCTACTACCTCCTCCCCGAAGAGAAGCTAATAATAGCATTTAATTGTTATTAAAAAATAGTAATGCATTTTACCCTTCGGGTTTGATATTGAGCCGGAATAACGGATTACATTGATGTTGTAAATCATGGACATATTATGCACCCAATATCCGTGTCAATATTAATAATTGTTTCCTCTATCCTATTTCTATTAACCCTTAGTATTCTCACGCTAGGGTGAATAATAAAGCAAATCCTCAGTAGTAGATCGAGAAAAGTCTTCACCATTCGAGTGCGGATTTGACCCGACAGCATCTGCTCGAGTTCCATTCTCAGTTCGATTCTTCTTACTAGCAGTTATCTTTCTAATTTTGATATTGAGGTAGTATTGCTTCTCCCATTAGTACCTATTATATTATGATCTTCTTCTATTTACGCTAGAAGAAGAGCAATTTATTTTATTTTAATTCTTCTCTTTGGGCTACTCCATGAGTGATCTCAAGGATCCCTTGAATGGGTCTCTTAAGAATGATTGAGAATGAAGTGGGGCTGCTAACCTTACTTCGGATGGCTCAAAACCATCCCTTCTTTATGTATACTAAAAGATTTCCATTTACATTCCTCTTCCTATTTCTAATATTTATTGGTACTATAATCTCATTGTCCTCCAACCACTGATTAGGAGTTTGAATTGGTTTAGAGCTTAACTTAATAAGCTTCCTTCCTATTATATTAGGCTCTGGCTCCCTCTTTGAGAGAGAAAGGGCCATTAAGTATTTCATTATTCAAGCCCTTGCCTCTAGAGCCATTCTAATAATAAGAATAGCAACCTTTTACACTTCCTCTTCTTGAGACATTTTGTTAACCCAATCAGAAATTAGAAGTATTATCTTTATAATTCTTCTTCTAATCAAGCTTGGAGGAGTTCCCTTCCACTTTTGATTACCTAACATTGCTCCAAGCTTATCCTGAAGATCCTGCTTCCTACTATTAACTTGACAAAAAATCGCCCCAATACTCCTTATTGTTTATATAAACAATAGACCTAACCATCTACTTTTATTAGGAGCTATTAGAGCTCTCGTTGGCTCTCTCGGAGGAATTAACCAAACAAGACTACGTATCCTATTAACCTATTCATCTATTTCTCACACAGGATGAATAATCTGTGCCCTCCTACTAGACACAAGAGTATTCGCTATCTACTTGATAACCTACTTGTTTTTATCATCCTCCATTTTCTTAATTATCTCCCAGGACAACACTTCTTCATTTACACAGCTGAACAAAAAAAAAGTCACAAATACATCAAGAATTGTGTTACTTACATCCCTTCTATCTTTAGGAGGACTACCTCCCCTGATAGGTTTTTTCCCTAAACTATTAGTTGTTTTATTGATAATACAAACAAATATGTACCCTTGTATTTTACTTTTATTCACAGGATCCCTCATCTCTTTGTACTATTACCTTAACCTTTCCACTCTTTCAATGCTTAGCTCATCAATTCAAGAGGTAACCCACAAATCCATAAAACAACTCTTAGTTTTTAGATTAAGGGTGGTAGTTAACCTATTAGGTAGTCTATTAGGTATTGCCATTCTTACTTTTGTGGTCTAACT